ATTCGTGCCTTGTAAACTTTGATTTGTTCTAGTATGTGAATAAATCGCGAATATGGTCCAAGTAATAAATGCCCAAGTTTCCTTGGGGTCCCAACTCCAATAAGATCCCCATGCTTCATTGGCCCATACTGCTCCACAAAGAATGCCTATGGTTAAAAAGGTAAACCCTAAACTAATCATACGATAACTCCAATAATCCAAACGCTGAGTAAATTGATATTTGTAATAATTTCGAAATGAAAGAAAAGAAGTGTTTTTAAAAACACTTATTCTTTTTTCATTCAAGTATTTAATCTCCCCAAAGAAAAATGATCTAATTAAGAAATTATTGCTTTTACAAAAAAAATGGATGTTGTTTCGAAATGTAATGACTAGAAGAGCGATTGATAATAACGATCCGCATAAAAGAGCTGCATAGCTCAATAACATCATACTTACGTGCATCATTAACCACTGAGATTGTAGAGCAGGTACTAATATTGCGGATTGATGCATTTCCGTTGAAAGACCCGACGTAGCGAAGCCTTGAGTAAAAATAGTACTTGGGGTAGTTATTATGCTTAAATCATTTTTATGGTTCAATTTCTTGGAAATTATATGAATAATAAATAAACTACATGAAAGGAAGATTAATGACTCGTATAAATTACTTAACGGAAAATGTCCCGAAAAAATCCAACGAGAAATTAATAATCCTGCTATAGAGAAAAAGGTGGCTATCATCCCTTTTTCCGATGAATCACGTAATCCTACGATTTCGTAGACTAATAAGTTCATGAAATGAATCGTAATCACAATTGAAATGATCGAAAAAGAGATATGAGTTAATATATGTTCTAAAGTCACAAATATCATAAAAAAAGTGTCCCATTACAGAATTAAAATCGGAAATTAAATACATTATAAGATACATTGTGTCTCTTTTAGAGGATGCCGCCACTCGGACTCGAACCGAGATGCTCTAGCACTGCTTCCTAAGAGCAGCGTGTCTACCGATTTCACCATGGCGGCTTACTTGAAATAATAATATTCAAATCATGTTGAATCGTCAAGAATCAAGGATTCAATATAGTTTAGGAAACATTAGAATCGATGAAAAAAAAAAAAAGACTCGTTTAAATTCATATTTGAATCTTCATTCAATAAACTAATCTTTAGTTAGTATCGTCCTAGGTTCAGTTTTAACAATCAACTTTGACGTACTATAAACTAAGTTCCCCCGATAGAGTTGAAATTTCGATAGTTTTGCTCTCAGTCGAGGTATAGAATTAAGAATTGTCCTTTTTCTTTCTATTTTTTTTTTTTGATGATTTGTTTTTCATTTATCCGATTTCATCGGATTCAAAATGAAAAAGATTGATTTTTTTTTTTTCAATAAAAAAAATCAAATAACTAAGATCTCATATGTATTACAATTTCATCACTAAATCCATTTGGAATTTTTCTAACGATTCCGATACTTTAGTATCATTAAGTATTAATACTCTTCATTGTGTATATTTATATAATATAAATTAAGTAACATTTAACAAACCAATTAAGTTTTAGGCTAGGCATATAACAAAACAAAAGAGTTTAAATTTCTATGTCAATTGTACTATTCACAATAGAAAATCTTAATCCTATTTTTCTATTGTGAAAAGTTAATGGATAGGGAAAAATACTATTCTTAATAAGAACCCAATATACAGAAAACTCTTATTCTACATACCACAGCAGCTAGTTATAACTAATATTGAGTAGTTCAATACATTAATTAATGTGAATTGTTCATCTTAAATTAAAAAATTTTCAGTTCTCCGGGCTATGTCAACTCCGATTATCCCAAGACTTTATTATTTGTTTGTCGCACAAAAAAACTTTTTGAATGTCCGGTAGAAACCGATTTCGCTAAAGAAAAAGCTTTTACTGCAGTTAAATATCCTTTTTTCTTCCAAATATTCCTACGAATATGTTTTTTTGACATAGAAATACATTTTTTTGGAACTGCCATTCAAAAAGGGTTACTTTTTTTTATTTATCGTTGTATGTGAAAGACATGTATTGTTCGGAATAGATCGTTTTTTTTAATCATTATCTATACTTTATTCTGTGAATAATAGTTTTTTTTTTTCACTTTCAATATTTAACATAAATTTAACATTTAACATAAAATAATATATATATAATTTTATTATTATATTTTTTTTTTCATTATTATTGTTTATTGTTCTTTTCGAAAGAGATAAGAATTGGTGAATCGGAAACAATAAAAAAAAAAAAAAAAAATTTCAATTTGTTTGTTTTCTTATGGAACATACATATCAATATGCATGGATAATACCTTTTCTTCCACTTACAGTTACTATGTCAATAGGATTTGGACTTATATTTATTCCGACAGCAACAAAAAATATTCGTCGTATATGGGCTTTTCCTAGTATTTTTCTGTTAAGTATAGCTATGGGATTTTCGGCCAATCTGTCTATTCAACAAATAAATGGAAGTTTTATTTATCAATATCTATGGTCTTGGACCATAAATATTGATTTTTCCTTAGAGTTTGGATATTTGATCGATCCACTTACTTCTATTATGTCAATACTAATTACTACTGTTGGAGTCATGATTCTTATTTATAGTGACAATTATATGTCTCACGACCAAGGATATTTGAGATTTTTTGCTTATATGAGTTTTTCCAATACTTCCATGTTGGGATTAGTTACTAGTTCTAATTTGATACAAATTCATATTTTTTGGGAACTAGTGGGAATGTGTTCATATTTATTAATAGGGTTTTGGTTCACACGACCGATTGCCGCAAGTGCTTGTCAAAAAGCTTTTGTAACTAATCGTGTAGGAGATTTTGGTTTATTATTAGGAATCTTAGGTCTTTATTGGATAACAGGTAGTTTGGAATTTCGGGATTTGTTCGAAATAGCTAATAACTTGATCCATAATAATGGGGTCAGCTCCTTATTTGCTACTTTGTGTGCCTCTTTATTATTTGTCGGTGCAGTTGCTAAATCTGCACAATTCCCCCTCCACGTATGGTTACCTGATGCCATGGAAGGACCTACTCCTATCTCGGCCCTTATACACGCTGCTACTATGGTAGCAGCAGGAATTTTTCTTGTAGCTCGGCTTATTCCTCTTTTCATAGACATACCTTATATAATGAATTTCATTTCTTTAATAGGTGTAATAACAATACTATTAGGAGCTACTTTTTCTCTTGCTCAAAGAGACATTAAAAGAAGTTTAGCTTATTCTACAATGTCTCAATTAGGTTATATTATGTTAGCTCTAGGTATAGGTTCTTATCGAGCGGCTTTATTCCATTTGATCACTCATGCCTATTCTAAAGCTTTATTGTTTTTAGGATCTGGATCTATTATTCATTCAATGGAACCTATTGTTGGATATTCACCAGAAAAAAGTCAAAATATGGTTCTTATGGGTGGTTTAACAAGATATGTTCCAATTACAAAAACTACTTTTTTATTAGGTACACTTTCTCTTTGTGGTATTCCACCTCTTGCTTGTTTTTGGTCCAAAGACGAAATTCTTAATGATAGTTGGTTATATTCACCAATTTTTGCAATAATACCTTTTTTCACAATAGGATTAACCGCATTTTATATGTTTCGGGTATATTTACTTACCTTTGATGGGTATTTACGCCTTTATTTTCAAAATCACAGTAGCACTAAAAATAACTCGTTCTATTCAATATCTCTATGGGGAAAAGAAGCACCAAAAACAGTCAATAAAAATTTACTTTTATCAACAATGAATAGTAAGGTCTACTTTTTTTCAAAAGATACATATAAAAATATTGATAATGATAAGATACGATACTTTAGTACTTATTTTGGAAATAAATATACTTCCATGTATCCTCACGAATCAGACAATACTATGCTATTTACTCTGCTTGTATTGGTACTATTTACTTTGTTCGTTGGATCAATAGGAATTTCTTTTGATCAAGGAGTAATGGATTTTGATATATTATCGAAATGGTTAACCCCATCCCAAAATCTTTTCCATCCAAATTCGAATTATTCTGTGAATTGGTATGAATTTTTTACAAATTCCATTTTTTCAGTAAGTATAGCCATTTTCGGATTATTCATAGCATATATTTTATATGGGTCTGTTTATTCATTTTTCCAGAATTTGGACTTAATCAATTCATTTGTAAAAGGGAGCCCTAAGAGAATTATCTTGGACCAAATAAAAAGTGTTATATACAATTGGTCATATAATCGTGGTTACATAGATATTTTTTATACTAGAGTTTTAGTCATGGGTATAAGAGGAATAACCAAGCTAACTCAGTTTTTTGATAGACATATAATTGATGGAATTACAAATGGAGTTGGCCTTACAAGTTCACTTATAGGTGAAGGGATCAGATATATGGGGGGGGGACGAATCTCGTCTTATTTATTCTTATATTTTTTTTATGTATCAATATTTTTATTATTTTTTTTGTTCATTGGTATAAACCCAATAATTATACAGGTCTCCATGGGATAATTTTTTTGTCGTGTACAAAGACATTTTTCGTTCTATCATTTCCGAAAAAGTCGATAAACTAGGTGGATATGTAAAAGATATTTTTTGTTTCCCATTACTTGGACATGTATAAAAAAAATATTGTGACATTTCATTTCGTACAGCATTTTCAAACCAATCATTTTTTATATATCGCAATGGACAATTCCATCGTTTATAATCGAAAAGAAAAGTCACAAGAGGTTTTTCAAACCAGAAATAAGTCTTTTCATTTTTCTCTTCTTTAAGTCTTCCCAATTCCCAATTATCTTGATAGGTATCAAGATAAGAATCTTCGTAAACTGGGCTATCTTTATAGCATGTCTCTTTAAAGTGAAAGTGGAATTCCCCCTTTGTTTTTTCCTTTCCATTCACTCGGATCTCTTCCGTTTCATCTATTTTTTCCGGATCTTCCTGTTCTTCCGAACAAAGGGAAGGGTCTTCTTCGGCGGATC